ACTGGACTTTTATGAAAAAAATTTCTAAAAAAAAGAAAAGCCCCTTATCGGATTTGAACCGATGACTTACGCCTTACCATGGCGTTACTCTACCACTGAGTTAAAAGGGCTTATTTGATTTAATTCCCGAACTAGTAACTAGGTAGTTAAAATTTCTATATCCACATTATATATATTAAGTATATGCAGTAGACCTATAGTGGCCAGTGGCTGTTTTAAAAATAATCAACTGGATTTACCTAGCAAGTCTAGGGTAAAATGAGGTGTTTCACGACTGGCCCTAATTTCTTTTATTGAGATGATCTCTATCAAAAAAAAATTCACTTGATTTATACATAACAGACATGTACACTTGCCAATTCGACATAAAAAAATTTCAAGAGATTTATGTGATAAAGAGATTATACTTGTCCCCTAAGACTAAAGTCTTAGATCAAATTTTGATAACTTCTTGATCCCGCTTACTAGATATATTTTAGTAGATTTATATAGAGAATGTCGATTCTAATGAACCATTCAGGAATGACGAATCCAAAACAAAAATTCTATACAATTCTGAAAAATCCAAAGATCCCTCAGATCTAATCATTCCGTTATATTGACAATTTCAAAAAACTGATCATACTATGATGATAGTATGAGGGCGGTTGGGCAAGTCGGCCCCCATCGTCTAGCGGTTTAGGACATCTCTCTTTCAAGGAGGCAGCGGGGATTCGAATTCCCCTGGGGGTAGGGTACTACGAAAGGAAGTTGATCATGGATTACCAATAAGCCTCAAATTGATTCTTCCTGGGTCGATGCCCGAGTGGTTAATGGGGACGGACTGTAAATTCGTTGGCAATATGTCTACGCTGGTTCAAATCCAGCTCGGCCCAATAATTTGCCAATCTACCATGAGATCCCTTATCCTTTAGAAATACCCCACACGAAGAAAAAAAATAATCAAATTTTCTGCTAGATCCCTTACTTCCCTGGGATTGTAGTTCAATTGGTCAGAGCACCGCCCTGTCAAGGCGGAAGCTGCGGGTTCGAGCCCCGCCAGTCCCGCCGGATCCAATATCCAATAAATGCATCAATTCATTTTTCCCTTTAATATGAACTAGTAAAGGGTGTCGGGGGTATACTTTCATTCCCATTTCTTTCCTTTTTTTTCTTAATTTTTAGAGCAAATCCCCACCCCCAAAATAGTTCATTTAATGAATATTAGATCTTTTGTACAGCCTCATCTTTATCTTCCCAAAATTCTTTATCTTCCAAAAAATCACAGTAAAAAGGGGAGTTTAGAACTTAACTCTTTTTTTCCATTTCGCTTTTATTGTTTGTTTATGTTTAGGTTTGTAACTATGTGACTAATCGAAGTGGAAAGGCAATCTGGCGATTCTTCATCGGATGATTGTACAAGGAAGGCACAAGGTAGGGGAAAAAATAAGGAAACGGATGATAACTAAAAGAATTTTGGCTTGATTGAGTCAGGAATCCTAATTTGGGTTGGTATGGATAAAAGAATTTCCTATGTTATACTATTCAAGTCTCGACGACAAGTTGATTTGATAGATCAGATATTGTTATTCATGATATTGATCCGATTCAATAGCATCGAGAGGTAATTCAGTCATTGAATTTACAGACGAAAAATTTTTCATCTCTAGGGGATTAAATCCCGAGTTATTGCGAAGTAAAAAAACCGATGAGATTATGGAAGTAAATATTCTTGCATTTATTGCTACTGCATTATTCATTCTAGTTCCTACCGCCTTTCTACTTATCATTTACGTCAAAACAGTCAGTCAAAATGATTAATTCAATTGAATTTTGAAATTCATTTGAATGAAACTTTCCTTCTGAGTTCTTATCAAGAATTTTCGAAGTCAAATGAAAGGGATTCCAATTTTTCGTTTTAACTTAAATGAAATGAGCGGACTAGAATCGGCAGTATTCTAAGTATACTAAGAGATAGTATGTATGGTAAGAAAGAACTAGATGAATCTTTCTTACCATAGATACTATCTATCTCTTAATCTATAAAGGTGTAATTTAGAATAACTTCAGTTTCTGTAGATCAACCTACAATATTAATATTCTTTTCATATCTATATGAATTCCATATATTGTATGGAATTGATATAACACCCAATTTGCTATATCTATTTGTTCCGATCAATCTGAAATAATCTTATCTTAGGATTCTAATTCTTTTACTTTTACTAATAAGTAAGAGCAAACCTAACCAATTTTTAACGCCCGAAACATGATATCAAATAAGTCGATAAAGCATAAATAGCCTTTCTAAAATTAGAAACCAAGCGGAAAATGCCCAATATGTGACTCGCCCAAGGCAAGATCTTACTGTTGCATAGTCTTTCGTTAGACAACCACTATCTCATTTCTCATAGAAAGTGCGTATACACTTAACAAAACGACTTCTTCATTGAAGAGTAAAGAGAGAAAGAAATCAAAAAAATGGCCCGGTCTTACTCAGTATCTATCTATAAAGTATAGTAAGAGCCCATTCGATTGATTGCAATAGCAAATTTCGGAATAATTTTTGGTTGTAAAAAATTTATAACCCTCTTAATCCCTTTCTTGTCGAAATAGAAACACAGGAGTCGCTGCAATATCTCTTTGATTGAAAGAGTATGATATGAATCATATCATAGATTACTCCATTGGACTCCAACGGTATTCGAAATCGAGAGATTTTTATTTGAAATAATTCAAAGCGTGTCGCAGAACGATCTATAAAACAATTAATACGGTTTGATTCCTCAACTCAATTAAATTAGTAGTACGTCTAGAGCCCACTTCTTCCCCACACTACGAGTGAAAGGGAAAATGTAAACACTACCATTAAAGCAGCCCAAGCGAGACTTACTATATCCATGTGAATTATGTCCCCTATCTCTATAAATACGAAGGAATTATTCTATTATTCTTCACTAATAATAGTGGAATCAATGGCGGAGAGTCAAAAAAGGATTCTGACCGAACACCGTTGATAAACCAATCCAATAAATCAATTATGATTTCGAATCGGGAAAGATTAAACACAAGAAAAAAATACGTAGTAACACCCCAAAGGAATGGGAACATGGAACAATTAACAATAAGAATAATAAGGCCTATTCTTTTTTGATTTTGTTGACCTTGATAAGTAAAAATAGAAAAGGAGAAATCACTAAAAAAGAGAAATCACTATCTATTACAGACCTCTATTTCTACATTTGATACCCCTTTTCCCAATTATCGCTGTGAAAAAGGGGGTTTTCCTAGGGGTTGCCGAAAATTAATTCTGTCTTTTTCCTTTTCCTCTTTTTTCTAGAAAGGTCAATTATCTATTTAATCTAATATTGATTAGATACCTGAACACTCAGAGATTCTCGCGAGTCCGTCGTATATAAAGCAACTTCCACCCCTTTCCAAAACTATTAATTGAATAATTGAATCAGATTTCCTATCAGGCTCTCCAATCTGATTCAATTAAATTAATAGGCATTAGACACTCCCTTAGTAATAGAAGGGAGTCGTGAAGTCTTGATAGCCCCTCTACCGAATATTTCCTTGAATCCTAGATGCGAAAGAGGATTCACAAGCTTTTTTTTAGAAAAGCTTCAGACCACATGCTTAGAATTCTCAACAGTTTGTTTCCTCTGCTTCTACTAGGGAAGAATTCTGCGAGTTATATCAGCAGAACAGAAGAGAAGAAGAGAGTTCGAGTTTTTTGTTGATCAGGCGACACCCGGATTTGAACTGGGGAAAAAGGATTTGCAGTCCCCCGCCTTACCACTCGGCCATGCCGCCAAAATGATCCAAAATAGAGGAAAATTTTCTCGGATTACTGAATTTTTATTGTACTTGCATTTTGACTCCCATTTTCCTTAAAACTTTTCCTAACAGAAACACTCCTTTTGGATTTGATCCATCCCCCGATTGATTGGATAGTATCTGAAACTCCACAATCCTAAAAACATTCTCTCGCTTTTCTATTGAAAAAGAAAATGTGAATTTTCAGTCGAAAAATTTGAACCATTAACTATTTTCTTACTTGTTTCTTATTTGGAATTCATGAACGATTCTGGGATTTGAATCTCAAATTGTGTTTTCCTAATGACATAGGAAAATACAAATTGAGACAGAACTAATCAGTATTTAATTTATTTTTTTTCAATCAAAAAATCCTTCTCAATTTCAATTATAACAAAAGATATGAGTATATGTAAACCCCAGAACATAAATTGTTACACAGATATCTATTTTTTAGATTATGTTGTCGCTAGGGAATTATCATCAAATTTTCTTACTTCACGTTTGGATTGAATAGAACTTTTGATAAAGCACGACCTCGGCTGTCCCGAATAGAACCGGCAATAAAAGATAAGTTGGATATTCTAACTATCTGCATACTTGTTTAATGCACCCCTTGTTATACACTTCAAATCATATTGTACTAAAAAAAAATCAGTTTAGTTTAAAGTACAAATATCTCTCTTCTCTGCGAATCTTTTTTTTTTTTTGAACAACGAAATCCCTAACATAAAGGCGGTTAAGTGCTAAAAAATGGATTCTATATTGTTTCTCATTTTTGTATCTTTGTCTTTATCTCCCCAATACCAAATCCTTTTATTTTTTCTCAAATTCAAACAAATATGTAATCAAATATGTAATATTATATCAAATATGTAATATCATAATAATGGTCTAATTAAAATCATTTGATTTTTGTTTTGCTATTCGATAGCAAATCCTATGACTTTAATAAGTCTAAGTGACAGAATTCTGTTTCTAGGACTGTTTTCGAAATTCCTTTCCATTTAGATCTATTATTTAAGTAGAAAATTCTCTTTATTCCTCCGTTCATACGTAGTTGATACATTTTATTCCAAATATGGAGTTGGGTAAAATTTCATGTAATTCAGTAAACAGAATAGAAATTCCATCAGCGCTAGATCGTCGATTTAATTCAATGAAGAATGTACTTACTAAGTGGGATTTTTTGAGAAATG